TTTTAAATTGCGTTGACCGAAAGAAGTTGAAGCTGCATAGATTATTTGAATCGCTCCTACTATCACCAACCAGGGAGAAAATATAGAATGAGCATGGGGTAATAATTCCATATTGATCCGAACCAATCCATATGCTCCCATTTTTAATAAAATTCCCGCTAGAAGCATACATGTACTGTAATGTGCTTCTCCATGAGTATCTGGTAACCATGTATGTAGGGGTATAATCGGTGATTTGACAGCATAAGCAATAAGGAAGCCAAAATAGAATATTATTTCCAATCCCAAAGGATACGATTGATTAGCTAATGTTTCAAAATTTAATGTTGGTTCATTGGAGCCATATAAACCCATCCCTGGAACTCCTATTAAGAGAAAAATGGAACCCCCTGCTGTGTACAAAATAAACTTTGTAGCTGAGTACAGACGTTTCTTCCCTCCCCATATGGATAGAAGTAGGTAAACAGGAATTAATTCTAACTCCCACATGAGGAAAAAAAGTAAAAGGTCTCGAGAAGAAAATGATCCTATTTGCCCACTGTACATTGCTAACATCAGGAAATGGAACAATCGCGAATCTCTAGTAACTGGCCGAGCCGCTAAAGTAGCTAAAGTGGTGATGAATCCCGTCAGTAAAATGGGTCCTATGGAAAGTCCATCGATTCCTGGTCTCCAGTGAAAATCAAAAATATTTATCCATTTATAAGCCTCCTCTAATTGGATTAACGGATCGTCCAATTTGAAATGATAACAGAACGCATAGGTCGTTAGAAGGAGTTCTAATAAGCATATACAAATAGTATACCACCGAACCGCCTTATTTTTATTCCCTCTATAGGGGAGAAATAAAATTGATGAACCCGCGGATATCGGCAAAACAACAATTATTGTTAACCAAGGAAAATAACTCGTGGTAAAGACAAGATAGACTTTGACCAGAAAAACCCGCGCTCGAAATAATTTATCGAGTACGGGTTTTTGTCGGTAAAGAGGAATCAAATGGATTCAAGTGGATTTTTCTGGAACATATCAATAAGCTAGACCCATGCTGCGAGTTGTCTCATGCCATAAGTAAACCCGAACACTCAAGAAATCCGTTGGACAAGCGGATTCACATCTCTTACAACCTACACAGTCCTCTGTTCTTGGAGCAGAAGCAATTTGTTTAGCTTTACATCCGTCCCAAGGTATCATTTCCAATACATCTGTGGGGCAGGCTCGTACACATTGAGTACACCCTATACATGTATCATAAATCTTTACTGAATGTGACATTGGCTCTATAAATTTATTGAACTTTATCAATTTTCGATCTGGTTATAAATCAGTAGTAATTGAATTATATATATATTGTGTACGCCAGACGAATCAGTGGTTTATCAGAATTTTTTGATAATCAATCTACTTCTGGATCTGTTCATGAGCGAGGGCCAAGGTACTTTGATTTCTTATGTTTCAACAAACATGGTCATACGAATCATACATGCTAGTTCTAAATTAGTGAATATATTATAGATATATATCTGTCTTTATTTATATCATTACGACTATTTATTCAACAAATTCGATTGATTGATACGAGTTGATTTTCTGTTACGATGGATCGATGAAACAATAGCCGGCCCAATAGCGGCTTCAGCGGCTGCAATAGCTATAACAAAAATCGAGAAAATATCTCCTTTTAATTGACGACTATCAAACAAATCAGAAAATGTTACGAGATTTATATTAACCGCATTCAATATAAGCTCAAGACACATAAGTGCTCTAACCATGTTTCGGCTTGTGATCAATCCATAAATACCAATAGAAAATAAATAGGCACTCAAAATAAGTACATGTTCGGTCATCATTGACCAACTCCTCATCAATCTTGATTCATTTCATTTCAATATGAACAACAATTTAACCGATTTGATTGACTAGAATATAACAAGTACGAAACAAAGTAAAGTATTAGTAATGGGTCGAACTAAACCCCTTTCAATTTAATATATGAACAATAGAATATGAAAATGGAACTAAAGGAAAATAGATGTGATAACAATAACATGGAACAAAAAAAGACTTTTTTATTTGATTTTGGATTTCTAATTCTAAGTATTTATTACTTATTACTGCCGGGCCATAGCAATTGCACCTATCAAAGCAACTAAAAGAATTATAGAAATGAGTTCAAATGGGAGGTAAAAATCTGTTGATAAATGAATCCCAATTTGTTGAACGTTACTTGTTAGGTCCTGCTCTATAATCTGGTTTAATCTTGTAGTCCAAATAATCCCGTACCACGACGTATCCGAGATAGTAGTAATTAGTGAAAAAAGAATACTTGTACAAACCAGTGAAGTGACCCCATCCCCAACGGTCCAAAGATAGAAATCATTGTAATATTCTGAACCATTCATGAACATCACAGCAAATACGATTAAAACATTTACAGCTCCCACATAAATAAGGAGCTGTGCAGCAGCTACAAAATGAGAGTTAGATGGAATATGGAATAAAGATATACAAACAAGAACCAATCCCAATGAAAAAGCAGAATAAATTGGATTGGTAAGTAAGACCACCCCCAGACCTCCTAATATAAGACCTGATCCCAGAAATACTAAAAGAATATCATGTATTGGTCCAGGTAAATCCATTATGTGTAAAATAAGAGATAAATAAGTCGAAATATTTCATAAACTTACTAACCGATTCAAGAAAAAAGAGGTTACCTTATTTTTTTTTTTTCTTGTATATGATATATTCCTAATTGAATTGAATCCTAATGGGGTGTGGATTGATATAGATACAGTTATTGGATCAATCCCGCTACTGTATCTGAAAGAGTAGTTCGGAATTGTATATTTTGAAATCATCACAGATATATGAATCCATTCTAAATCAAAATTAAGCCTTGATTCTCACCAATCAATAGTTATGATTTGTAGTTACTGACCTAGCAAAATGAAAGAAACCTCACTCCTTTATTTTGACTTTAGATAAAAACGGAATCTTAGTAATTGGTAATCGTTCTTGAATCAAGAGGTTTATCTCTGGTTATTTTTATTTGAGTCGAATTCATAATTGTTCGAATTGTGTAATCTCCAATTACTGACATTGGTAACCGACCCAAAGCAATTTGATTATAATTCAATTCGTGACGATCATAAGTAGAAAGTTCATATTCTTCAGTCATTGATAAACAGTTTGTTGGACAATACTCGACGCAATTACCACAAAATATACAGATTCCAAAATCAATACTATAATTAAGCAATCGTTTCTTTCTAATATCTGTTTCCAATCTCCAATGAACAACGGGTAGATCTATGGGGCATACCCGAACACATACTTCACAAGCAATGCATTTATCAAATTCAAAGTGGATTCGACCACGAAAACGCTCCGATGTGCTCGATTTTTCATAAGGATATTGAATAGTCACAGGTAAACGATTCACGTGGGATAAGGTAATCATGAAACTTTGACCAATGTACCTTGCAGCTCGTATTGTTTGTTGACCGTAATTCATGAACCCAGTCACCATAGGGAACATATCGTCGATATCCATGAATAATTTGATGTTTCTTTCTCTTGCTCTAGATAGGTTATGAATCTAGAATATCACAGTCTATTACAGCGAAACGAGTTGGGAAGAAGTTGTTAATAATAGATTACCTAGAGAGATAGGTAAAAGAAATTTCCACCCAAGATTAAATAGTTGGTCCATTCTCATCCTAGGTAAAGTCCATCTTGTTGTGATAGAAATGAACAGGAACAAATAAGCTTTAGATAATGTAATAAGGATACCAATTGTCATTCCAAAGACTCCACTCGTTTTATTTATTCCGAAAGGTTCAGGGATGAATATATACGGAATAGAGAGATTCCACCCACCGAAGTAAAGAACTGTTACAAATAATGACGAAACTAGTAGATTTAGGTAAGAAGCAACGTAAAATAAACCAGATTTGATACCTGAATATTCGGTTTGATAACCTGCTACTAATTCCTCCTCTGCTTCTGGTAAATCAAAAGGTAATCTCTCACATTCCGCTAGGGAAGAAATTAGAAAAACTATAAATCCTATAGGTTGACGCCACAGATTCCACCCCCAAAACCCATATTTTGACTGTGCCTCAACTATATCAACTGTACTTGAACTGTTAGATAATCATAGTCGATGATAACATCACTATTCCCATCGCTATTCCAGAACCGCACATGAAACCTCAGCTTCATACGGCTCCTCGATGGCCACAAATAAATCTAAAGACTGGCTATTATTGCCTCGGCATGTTTGTAGTGTAGATAGAGTAAAGATGCATCGAAGAGTCCCGAATTAGACCAACGGAATTCTGTCTGCCATAATAAGAAATAAAAAGCGCTTCCGAATTGATCTCATCCTTTACTTTCTAATTAGAATTAGAACTCTCTTTGTTCAGTAATAACTTAATCCTTCAATAAAATACTCGTTGTTTCAATAGATATTTCGACCCATATCTTTCGTACGAAAAATAATTAGACACTTGTTCATGAGTTATAGTTGATGAATCTTGATAAAAATTCTATCTGTATGAATAGAATTGAGGAAAGAAAGAATAAACAAAGATCTCTTATTATTCAGTTTTCCTATTGCATTCCATTTCTTTCGTTCCTGTTCTTCTTTCTCACTCAGAAAAGGGGTTTCTAAAAAAAGAAAATCAAAGGATTACTTCGTTCTCGACAGTCATTTATTTAATCAGTGGATAGAAGCATACTCTGGATCGGAATCTTGAGGAAGTACTGCTTTGCTTTTTCATTTCTACGAACTTAAAGTCCTCATTATGATTCCTTTTATGCAGAAATATCCCTTTGGATACCTTACATTATTTCCATCACCAATCCTTTGTGTACCTTTGTGTTCCTAACCGTCCACTCATTTTGGATTGATCCCCGATATGGTAATACATACATATACAACAGTAGAAACTCCATACAGTTGATCTTTTGCACCCGCTTCAAGTCATGATGACTAATCAACCAATCTTGGGGTAAACAGTTTCGACCGCTTATGTTTACTTCCACTTTACTCTCGTACATAGGGAATGAGAGTCAATCTCCTTACTGCAAATTCATAAGCTGTTTTGTTTCACTCATATAACTATCTGGTTTAACTCATCAACCCGAATGATGAATAAAAAGAGAAAGATATCTATTCAATACATTCAACCTCTTTCCTAGAAATAAAGGAAAGAGGTAAGGGTTCATGTTCCAACGAATCACACGTAGAGATATTGATAACACACACGGAGTTAATGGTATTTCATAACTAATAGATTGAGCAGCAGCTCGTAGACCACCTGAAAAGGAATATTTATTATTCGATCCATATCCTGACATAAGAAGTCCAATAGGAGCAATACTGGAAATAGAGATCCATAAAAAAACGCCTATACTAAGATCGGCTAGAACAAGGCGATAGCTAAAAGGAATTACTGAATAGCTTAGTAGAATTGATATGACCGCTATAGAGGGCCCGATACTGAATAAACGAATATCTCCTCTAGATGGGAGAAGATCCTCTTTCAAAAGCAGTTTTGTCCCATCTGCTAGGGCTTGAAGAATTCCCAAGGGACCGGCATATTCAGGCCCGATACGTTGTTGTATCCCTGCAGATATTTCTCTTTCTAACCACACAATCACGAGTACACCTATTGTGATTCCTAATACAGGAGTCAAAATAGGGACAAGCAGCCATAAGAGGTCTATGACCTCTTTTAAGGATTCCGATCTGGAAAAAGAATTGATAGCTTGTACTTCTGTCGTATCAATTATCATTTCAACGATCAACTTCTCCCATAATGATATCTATACTACCTAGTATCGTCATGATATCAGCCAATTTCATTCTTTTAACTAGCTGAGGAAGAATTTGCAAATTGATGAAACCCGGTGGACGAATTTTCCATCTCCAGGGAAAAACACTATTATCCCCTATCAGAAAAATTCCCAATTCTCCCTTTGGGGCTTCTACTCTCACATAAAGTTCTTGTTTCGACAATTCAAAGGTGGGAGAAGGCTTTTTACTAATGAATCGATATTCAAAATCATTCCATTCGGAATCCTTTGCTCTATCAAAGCGTCGAACTTCTAAATTCTCATAGGGCCCCCCCGGAATTCCCTCTAGAGCCTGTTGAATAATTTTTATGGATTCCGTCATTTCATTGATTCGTACTAAATAACGAGCTAATGAATCTCCTTCTTTTTGCCACTGGACTTCCCAATCGAATTCATCGTAACACTCATAATGATCAACTTTACGAAGATCCCATTGGATTCCGGAAGCTCGTAACATTGGTCCTGATAAACCCCAATTTATTGCTTCCTCCCCACCAACAATGCCCACTCCTTCAACTCGTTCCAAAAAAATAGGATTTTGCGTAATAAGCTTTTGATATTCAACAACCCCCGTTAAAGAATAATCGCAGAAATCCAAACATTTATCTATCCAGCCATGAGGTAGATCAGCAGCGACCCCCCCGATACGGAAATAATTATGCATCATTCGCATACCTGTGGCAGCTTCGAATAGGTCATATAGCAATTCCCTTTCTCTGAAAATATAGAAGAAGGGAGTCTGTGAACCGATATCCGCCATAAAAGGTCCAAGCCATAATAAATGAGAAGCTATACGACTCAGCTCCAGCATAATGACTCTGATATAGCTGGCTCTTTTAGGTACTTGAATATTTCCTAATTGTTCTGGTGCGTTTACTGTTATTGCCTCTGTGAACATAGTAGCTAAATAATCCCAACGTGTTACATAAGGAAGATATTGTATAATTGTTCGGTTTTCTGCAATTTTTTCCATCCCTCTGTGTAAATAACCCAATATGGGCTCGCAGTCAATAACATCTTCACCATCTAGAGTAACGATAAGTCGAAGAACACCATGCATTGATGGGTGGTGAGGACCCATATTAACTATCATGAGGTCTTTTCTTGTAGCCGGTACATTCATATGTTTTCTTCTCCGATCCATTATTCTATGAATTGCCGAAAACGAAATAAATAAGGTTCATCAAAATTCAAGATCTAATAAACCAAAAAATTCAAACAATCTTCAATTTAACGAGTTTTTGGTTCCCGAATATCTAACTGATCGATTAATTTTTTATAACGCACTCTATTTTTCTTTGACAAATAAGCCAGCAGACGTTGACGTTTTCCCAGAATTTTCCGCAGACCTATCTGAGATAAATAATCTTTTCTGTGCAATTCAAAATGTGAAGTAAGTCTCTGTATCTTATTGGTGAAATTGATTACTTGAAATTCAACAGACCCTTTGTTTTTTTCTTCTTGCAGAATAACTGAGATGAATGAATTTTTGACCATAAAAAGAATTCTTCTCTCTCTTTTTTTTTTTTCTTTTCCACAGATATGGATTTTACCAATCAGGAATAATAATAATAATGCCAGTCATTTTGATCTGATACACACAATAATCTGGATTTATTCTTCTATCAAATCAAATTAAAATGAATAAGTACAGTTTTTAAACAGTTTTTAATTTGATTCGATAGAAAGGCAATTTCTGCACCCCCAAAAGAAAATGATTTTGGCCTAAGAAGATTCTGACGAATCATTTCTAGATTCAATCCAATTGATACGTCATTGAATCGGTATCATGTATCAGAATGTAACACAGCATGTGTGTACATTTGTCTACTTTCATATACCGGATACGACACGTGATATATAGGAAATGTACCAACCTTCAACTAATTCTGAATCGTGGATACATATGTATCCTTGACATACTGAAACGACTACCATTATTGGTATCAAACCAGTAGCGGTTCATACAAGCTAAATCCTCTAATCGATAATTGGGCCAAAGAAACAATTTGAATTGAATGAATTTATTTATATCCGTATCAATATGCTTGTCCTCATCCAAAAATTGTCCACAGTTCCTTACATTGAAAAATACGGGATTTCTATCCATAACATTCCTATTTCCGGAATTGAAACAAATTAGAATTCTCAATTCTCTACGACGCCTAGGAGATAGAATATTTTCAGGAACAAGCAAATCATAATGATTTTCGTCTCCATTCACAAGCATCTTTTGATGTTGTGCAATGGATCCATTGAAAAAATGATCATCAACATATCTTTTTTCTCGGTATCTTCCATTAGTTTGGTATTTATTATTATGGACCAATGAAATACCTATAGTTTGATACATAATAAATTGTCTATCCCATTTTATAGACAGACGCACCGGTTCGATAATCAATATTCCCCTTTTTATCAATTCCGTAAGAGGTAGACCTTTCTGAATCAACATTACATCCAGGCGCATTTCTCCTCTTTGAATAAAGGATATAGCAATTTCCTTTGGATTTATCAGTCTAAGCAGAAAACAATATACCTTAACATTATTCATCATTCTTTGATTCAAAGGATCATCCCATCTCAATTGAAAAAGCAAATATCTTTTCAGGAAGAACTCTAGTTCCGCTTTCTTGTTACTCTTGGATTGTCCTTTCTTTCCACGTTTTTTAATGTCTGATTCCGTGTAATCCCTTTCAACATCTTTTTTTCGGTTTCGTGCGTCTGAGCCAAGATTTCCTTGGCCAAGCTGTTCTTTTTCTTCTTGATTTCGATTCTCTAATTCAAGGGATTCTTTTTGATTATATGATATACGAAGATCCTTTTTTTGATTTCCATTGATGTTTTTATTTTCACTAATGTTTTCATTTCCATTAAAAATGAAAAGAAGTAATTTGTTTAAAAGAAGTAATTTGATTGGTACAATCCATGGTTTGATCTTATATGCATCATAAAGTGGCACAAATTCTGAGAAGAACCAAGATTCCAGATTTGATATGGGACGATATAGCATTTCTTCATTCATTCCCATCCAAGCCAAAAACTTTTTTTGGGGATTGGATGGGTTGATTTCTTGATGAATCGTGAGATAGAAAAGATCTTTCTTTTCAATCATTTGATAATAATCAGTTCCAATCTTAGTCATTTTATTAATGTTTGTCCCCGTATCCATATTGGTCCAGGCCTCAATATCGATATTCTTTCTTAGAAAGAAATTGAAAATTTTCCACTCCAAATATTTTCTATCCGTATTTTTACCCGTATCAATAATATACTCTTCTCCTAGATAATCACTAATAGATATATCCCCCAGTACATAAAATGATTCGGGTTTAGGTGTGTTGTAATTATATGGAATCCCTCGGTCCTCATTTACTTGTAATGGGGGTGGATAAATATATGAGTCTTTCTTATCCCCATAATTCATATTTTTATATGAAAAAAGATCATATCTGTAGTTTTTTTTTAACTTTTCTTTTTGACCCGGCAATAAATTCACTTCATAATCATTTTTTTTCTCGTAATGAATGAATGGGTCTTTTTCATATGAATTCTTTTTTGAGTCTTTATTTTTAATCGTACGACGTCGATTGACCCTATTTCTCCATTTTTGCGGTACTAATCTAGACCATCTAGTCTGAGATAAATTGTATTGATAATGACCCTTTAACCAGTTTTTCCACTCATTCATTCCAGAATTCGGAAGTTTTTTATGCCTTGATTTGGAATCAAATATTCTTCTTGTTCCAAAAAAATTCCTTATTCTATCCTTAATAATAAGATATGCTTCGCGATATTGAAGTAGAGATCCCAAACGATATTTGTTAATAACTTGGATTTGTGATAATTTGTAAAATACGGATGCTTGGGAAAAGGAATATAGGTCACAAGAAATCTGTGATTTATTATTGCTGATATTAGAAAGAGAATTTTTTATAGTCGAAATAAAGTGCATTTTTTTTTGATTGATTTCATCAATCCCTTCTTTATTTTTTTCATCATTGTAAATGTATTTATCGATAATCTTTTTTGTTGATTCAAGGAAAAGTTGTGCATTGACTCTGGGAATATTAATAGTACATAGAAAAATATCCATGTATATTCTTTCACTGAAAATTTTCAGAAAATAGTGCCATTTACGTATGAAAATAAATCCGTCACTTCTTCTTTTTAATATCTGCCGAATATGTTTCTGCGATTCCGATCTTTTATTACCATAACTTGTATCGTTAGGACTAATATTTATATCTGGAGATAGAAATACTTTTCTTTTGTCTTTTGCAGCCCTTTCTATTTGATTTCTGATTAGGGTTGTTCTATCGGACAGATCTTTCATTTTTTTTTCTGTCAGCGAATAATTTGTCCAATCCAGGGATCTAATTCGAAGGGTTGATTCAGGAACAATTTTATTACTGATTATGGTTATGGAATCTTTTCTATTTTCATTTGGTTCATATACTCTCTTGAATCCAAATAAAAAAAAGGGATTTACTTTTGCAAACTCTTTTATTTTTATTTTTAAAAATAGAACTATTTTGAGAATCCATCTTGTTTTTTCTTTTGAGACCTTTATAAACTGTTTTGTTTTTTCTTTGAAAACTCTTAGAACTAGAAAACATTTTTTTTTCGCTTTTCTAATGTTTTTTTCGAGTTCTTTATAAATGGGTTCAAAAAAGGAAGGTTGTTTTCGGGGAGAACCAAAAGGTAGTTCAGTTTCCATTCCCCAGATTGTTAAATAACAAAAATTTTCTTTTTTCCCTTTCCTTTTCATTGGATCTCTATGATGGGATCGTGGTTTGGATCTGCGCCAGGGTTTCAGACAGAAAGGAAATAGGATTTTGATCTGAATACCGTCCGTTAACCAGTCTTTCGGAAATTCTGTTTCTGATAATTGAACACCATTATAGGTGCATTTAACATGCATTTCTCTATTCCACTCCTTCAAATCCTCATACCACTCGGGGAATTGAAATAATAACATACGGCCGAGGTTTTTAGCTATTATCAATGAAGGCAATATGATGTATTTTCTAAGAATCGATTGGGTTACTAACATAGTACCTCTTATTGCTTGAGCAAATATAATAGTATCCCAAGTTTCTGCTATTGCTATCCGTTCATTTTCCCCTTTTTTATCTTCCCTTTTTTTCTCCTTTTCTTTTGCCTCTTCCTCTTCAGAATCCGAAGTTTTGGATTTCGGTCCTGTATCCATCCAATTTCTAAAAGATAGATTCATTATTCCGGAGATATCAAAAGAAGAAAAAGTTTTGTCTATTCTGTCCAAAAAGAGTGGGGAATGTACATTTGCTTGAAACATTTCCCAAGTAACTATTTTACGTCTTTGAGCGCGCATGGATCCTTTGATTATATCCCGACGAAAATCTGATTGTTGCGAGTAACGTATCAAAGCCACCTCTTCTGCTTGATCACTATTAGTCCTGGTACTAGTATGAGTATTGGCATTCTGATCCTTATCAGTATAAATTACCACACGTTTGGCTTTTCTTGAACGAATCCCACGATTTTCTGGTGATTCTTCTTCATTTTCCTCCTCCTGCTCTTCCAAAGAATCGGTCAATTTGTATGACCATTGAGGAATCTTTTTACCTATTTCTTCTATTCCAATAGATTTTTTTTGAATTGTTTGATTATTTGGATCAGTTGTAATTGCATCGAATAGAAATTTCAAACATTTTTTTTGATTTTCTGAATCAAATCTTCTTTGTTTGAATATTAAAGCAAGTTTTTTTAAACTCAGACTAAAACCTGTTGATGGTTTCCTAGCTAATTCACCGACGGGGGTCAAGAAATGACCAATGTCTGTCGATAAGGATTCTCCATTAAATGCATGCATTTTATGTTCCAATGTTTGGTAATCAGTAGGAAGCATATCATGAATCTTATTTATCCAAATCATTTCTATGGAATCTTCTGTCGAAGTGATTGAGACATCACTCATTGAGTGTGAATACACTTTTTTGATTGTTCCACGATATGGTCCGTTTAAAAAAGGATCATACATTCTAGGCAAGCATTCTTGTAGTTTCATTTCATTGTACAATCTGGTCCTTTTTTCAAGCACATCCATAGTAAGAGATCCCTTGTTTAGAACTTCTATTCGATTTATGAATTCATTTCTCAAGCTGTATCTTTTTTGTTCATTGGTATAAACCCAATGATTATACAGATCTTCCGGGGATAGTTTTTCTGTTGTACACAAAGACATCTTTCTTTGCATCATTTGCAAAAAAATCGACAAACTGGGTGGATATGTAAAAGATATTATTTGTTTTCCATCAACTGGACATGCGTGAAAAAAATATTGTGACATTTCATTTCTTATAGCATTTTGAAAGAAATTTTTTATATATCTCAATGGACGATTACATCGTTTATAGTCGAAAAGAAGATTCACAAGAGGTTTTTCAAACCAGAAGAGATCTTTATCTTCTTTCTCTTTAAGTATTTCTAACTTCCAATTTTCTTGCCTCTTTTTTTTTTCATGTAGTTTTTTCGGATCCTCCCTTTCTTCTGAACAAAGGGAAGGGTCTTCTTCGGTGGATCCCTCTTGTTCCTGTTTAGTCCCCTTCGTTTCGGAAGTTTTTTCTATTTCTACATCTGTTTCTTCCTCA